TGATTATGGCAAAATGGAGAAGGTGGAAGAAGGTCTTGCAAAAGATGGAGACGAAGAGGATCTTAAGTACACAAGTAAAAGCTTTAGCTGAAAATGTATGTATGTCTGCTCACAAAACACGAAGAGTCATTGATCAGATTCGTGGGCGTTCCTATGAGGAAACACTTATGCTACTGGAACTCATGCCTTATCGAGCATCTTATCCCATTTTTAAATTGGTTTATTCTGCAGCAGCAAATGCTAGTCACAATAAAAGTTTCAACGAAGCTGATTCAGTCATTAGTAAAGCCGAAGTCAATGGGAGTACTATCGTGAAAAGGTTAAAACCTCGGGCTCGAGGACGTAGTTATCCGATAAAAAGACCCACCTGTCATATAATTATTGTAGTGAGGGATAGCTCTAAAAAGAAAACGGATCAGGATATATATTTAGAAACAAAGGATCAATGGAAAGATCCTATAATAGAGAGATATTTGGAGAAAGAGAGAGAGAGAGAAAAATAAAGAGAAAGAGAGAGAAGAAAAATATGGGCAAAAAAATAAATCCCCTTGGTTTCCGACTTGGTGGGGAAAACCAAAAGCATAGATCCCTTTGGTTCGCGCAACCAAAAAATTATTCCATAGGTCTCCAGGAAGATGAAAAAATACGAGATTGTATCAAGAATTATGTACAAAAAAATAGGAGAATATCCTCGGGTTTCGAAGGAATTGCACATATAGAGATTCAAAAAAAAATCGATCTGATCCAGGTCATAATCTATATTGGATTTCCAAATTTGTTAATAGAGGGTCGAACACGAGGAATCGAAGAATTACAGATCAATGTACAAAAAGGATTTAATTCTGTGAACCGGAGACTTAACATTGCTATCACAAGAGTTGCAAAACCTTATGGACAACCTAATATTCTTGCAGAATATATAGCTCTACAATTAAAGAATAGAGTTTCCTTTCGAAAGGCAATGAAAAAAGCTATTGAATTAACTGAACAAGCGGATACAAAAGGAATTCAAGTGCAAATTGCAGGACGTATCGACGGAAAAGAAATTGCACGTGTCGAATGGATCAGAGAAGGTAGGGTTCCCCTACAAACCATTCGAGCTAAAATTGATCATTGTTCCTATACAGTTCGAACTATCTATGGGGTATTAGGCATCAAAATTTGGATATTTGTAGACGAGCAATAATGGGCCTTTCCTTGCCATTCTATCCAGTGATAGAACAAAAAACGACAAACTATTCTTTTTCCCTTCAATGAAAAATGAGCAATTCTAATTCTATAGGGTTGAATAAAAATTGGATTGATCATTTGGTAGAATTGCTATGCTTAGTGTGTGACTCGTTGGTTTTTCTTTAGAGTTGGGATTCAAAAAAAAAGGACTGGCCCCTAACTAATAACTATAGAACTTAGAACCAGCTCATTGCTTCGTATTATCGAGATCCAAGGAACCAGTCACTATATGATGTGTCAATCATATAGTTGTAGCAACTGAAATCTTTTTTCCATAAAGGAAAAATCAATCTGATTATGGATTGTGAAGCGAAAATAGAGGGATGTGGGTAAATGGAAGGGCGAGAGAAAGAGAGAAGGAGAATATCAATGGTATATGATTCCAATATGTATGGTCTATTATGAATCATCTCATAAAAGGCAGTGTGATAAAGCATCAATACTGATTCGTCCATAATTAGATGAATACGGTTCATAGGAAAAATACCAATAATAAAGAGCCTCGAGTCAATAGAGACTGAGGAGATTGACTTGGGAACGAACTTGAATTGAGGAGCTCCATTGCAGAGTTCAGGCCTAGCCATTAATGGAGAAGCTATGGGAACGACGGAACCTGTGACTGCAGAAGATTCTATTGAAAACGAATCCTAATGATTCATTGGGTGGGATGGCGGAACCAACCAGGAACCAATTTATTTATTCTGAGAGGCCATGGGTTGACCCTACGAATGAAACAAATATTGAAAGAGTAAATATTCGCCCGCGAAACCCTTATTGAATTGCAAAATTTTGGCCGATTCGGTAAAGGTCAAGGATTCGTTCTAAAAAGAAAGCAAAGGCATTATCTTCTATATATAGAAATATACGTCTAGCTATATATACAAGATATACAGATTCCTACGTGACAGATTCAATATCAATAAATCCCATGATTTATTGTATTATTCAATAAATACATGTGTATCTGTAATATTATTGAATCGTTTCATTCGCGAGGAGCTGGATGAGAAGAAACTCTCATGTCCGGTTCTGTAGTAGAGATGAGGTTGAGAAACAACCATCAACTATAACCCCAAAAGAACCAGATTCCGTAAACAACATAGAGGAAGAATGAAGGGAATATCTTATCGAGGCAATCATATTTGTTTCGGTAGATATGCTCTTCAGGCACTTGAACCCGCTTGGATCACATCTAGACAAATAGAAGCAGGGCGACGAGCAATGACACGATATGCGCGCCGTGGTGGAAAAATATGGGTCCGTATATTTCCCGACAAACCCGTTACAGTAAGACCTACGGAAACCCGTATGGGTTCGGGGAAGGGATCTCCCGAATATTGGGTATCTGTTGTTAAGCCGGGTCGAATACTTTATGAAATGGGCGGAGTATCGGAAACTGTAGCCAGAGCAGCTATTAAAATAGCTGCGTGCAAAATGCCTATACGAACGCAATTCATTATTTCAGGATAGGGATGTGGAACCAAAGGGGTATTTATGATGAAAAAAACAATCGCGGATTTCTTTATTTCTGGACAGACAATATTTCTTTCTTTTTTCCTTCGACCTTTGCATTGAAAGAACAGATTAAAAAAAAAAATGATATGATTCAACCTCAGACCCATTTGAATGTAGCGGACAACAGCGGGGCTCGAGAATTGATGTGTATTCGAATCATAGGAGCTAGTAATCACCGATATGCTCATATTGGTGACGTTATTGTTGCTGTAATAAAAGAAGCAGTGCCCAATATGCCTCTCGAAAGATCAGAAGTGATCAGAGCTGTAATTGTACGTACATGTAAAGAACTCAGACGTGACAACGGTATGATAATACGATATGATGACAATGCAGCAGTTGTCATTGATCAAGAAGGAAATCCAAAAGGAACTCGGGTTTTTGGAGCGATCGCTCGAGAATTGAGACAGTTGAATTTCACTAAAATAGTCTCATTAGCTCCTGAGGTATTATAAATACTAGTAGATGAGACCATGATATAGTAGGGTATCTGAAATGGATCAATTAGTAGATTGTGTTTCACGCATATACTTTTAATAATTCATAAATAAAGAATCAAAAATTCACATAAAAAAAAACGGAACATGTTGATTATATCAAAATTAGGAGGCACCAATAATTATAGTTCGTCATGGGTAGGGACACTATTGCCGATATATTAACTTCTATAAGAAATGCCGACATGGATAAAAAAGGAACGGTTCGAATAACATCTACTAATATGACCGAAAGCGTTGTTAAAATACTTCTACGAGAAGGTTTTATTGAAAACGTTAGGAAACATCGGGAAAACAACAAATATTTCTTGGTTTCAACCCTGCGACATAGAAGAAATAGGAAAGGAACATATAGAAATATTTTAAAGCGTATCAGCCGACCCGGTCTACGAATCTATTCCAACTATCAACGAATTCCTAGGATTTTAGGTGGAATGGGGATTGTAATTCTTTCTACTTCTAGAGGTATAATGACAGATCGAGAAGCTCGACTAGAAGGAATTGGAGGAGAAGTTTTGTGTTATATATGGTGATCCTTCTGGTATCCGAAGTTGATCCGTAACTTCCTATTTGTGAAAAAGGAGAGGAAAGACGGGTTGTTTAATATCACTCCTCCTCCATTAGTTGATACTTCAAGGGGGTTACCTGGAATGAAAGAACAAAAATTGATTCATGAAGGTTTAATTACTGAATCACTTCCCAATGGTATGTTCCGGGTTCGTTTAGATAATGAAGATCTGATTCTAGGTTATGTTTCGGGGAGGATCCGACGAAGTTTTATACGGATACTACCAGGAGATAGAGTAAAAATCGAAGTAAGTCGTTACGATTCAACCAGGGGACGTATAATTTATAGACTTCGCAACAAAGATTCAAACGATTAGGTGTAGGTGGCTTTTTAAACATTCCTTTCGTGAGAATACAATTCGAGGTTCAAAATTTCAAGAGACTTATTTTCTTCCAAGGAGTAGATTCGGAATTAAGGTAAGGAATAACAAATATGAAAATAAGGGCCTCTGTTCGTAAAATTTGTGAAAAATGTCGACTGATCCGTAGGCGGGGACGAATTATAGTAATTTGTTTCAATCCGAGACATAAACAGAGACAAGGGTAATCTTTCTAAAAAGAAAAAGGGATTTTCTAAAGGACCCGATGGACAAATAAAGGATCTGTTTTGATATGAAATGGATATATCCGTATATCTCTGACTCATATTTATGAGATGATAAAATATGACAAAACCTATACCAAGAATTGGTTCACGTAGGAATGGGCGTATTGGTTCACGTAAGAGTGGGCGTAGAATACCAAAAGGAGTTATTCATGTTCAAGCGAGTTTCAACAATACCATTGTGACTGTTACAGATGTACTAGGTCAGGTGGTTTCTTGGTCCTCCGCTGGTACTTGTGGATTCAGAGGCACAAGAAGAGGGACACCATTTGCTGCTCAAACCGCAGCAGGAAATGCTATTCGTACAGTAGTGGATCAGGGTATGCAACGAGCAGAAGTTATGATAAAGGGTCCTGGTCTCGGAAGAGATGCAGCATTACGAGCTATTCGTAGAAGTGGTATACTATTAAGTTTCGTACGTGACGTAACCCCTATGCCACATAATGGATGTAGACCTCCTAAAAAAAGACGTGTGTAGAAATAAGAATTGAATGGATTTCAAGAGAAATAAATGATTCAATGATCTGAAAAAAGAATAATATTATTATGGTTCGAGAGGAAGTAGCAGTATCCACTCGGACACTACA